TGCTTTGGGATTTTTTTAGAATAAAATTTATTTTATTTTCTATTTATTTATTATTTATTTTTATAGTATAATATAACGGTATTGATATTCTAATCTACTTGAATATTGAATACCAGAAAACTATATGATATGAATATTTATTATTATTAACGCAGATATATCTATCTAATTTATTTATTTTATATCTATATCTATGTCTTCTCCGTTCTTTTATTACCCTCCTGTCGTGTTGTCAATTGACAGTATGACTTAGGGGTCAATATAATTTGACCGACCAAATCCTATTTTGGTAAACCATCTTGAATCTACTGCAGAGTGAAGGATCATGGATCCAACGCATAACCCTTTGTGAATGAGAGAGATAAAGATGAGAAAGACCAATGAAATAAAGTTTCAAGGTTATATAGTTTAATGGTAAAGTTTGATTTGATTACCATTAACTAACCCCCAGAATACTTAAGGAGTTTTTCCGTTTGATTTATATACTATGGATCTACTAAAGACGGATCTCGGGCTGAGTTATATTAAGTTAAAGTTAATAAGGTAGCCCTACTAGGCCTTATTACCTATTATGTTTTTCCTATTCTATTTTTATTTTATATTACCTCAAGGTATTTTTCTTATTACCTATGGTATTTGTCTTATTACTCATATTCTAGTGCTTTTTGATTTGGCCGGCACTCGGGACCTTTTATTTCTAGTTGATTTATGAAGGCGGCCGTAGGCCCCTATGGTCCAGTGGTTACGACCTCTCTCTTTCACGGAGAAAACGAGGGTTCAAGTCCCTCTGGGGGTGTACCAAGACTCAAGACTATAGGAGTGGTATTTTCTATCAAATGATCCGTAGCCGTATTTGTCAAGTCTGCCTGGTAGACGAAAGGAAGTTTATTATGGAACGTCTAAAAAATTTAGGCGTTGGGTCGATGCCCGAGTGGTTAATGGGGGCGGACTGTAAATTCGTTGACAATATGTCTACGCTGGTTCAAATCCAGCTCGGCCCAACAATTTGCCAATCTACTATCAGACGGTAGAACTCTCTTGTTCTTAAGAAATACCCTACCTGATACAAGATAATAAAAAAGAATTCAAAATTTCTGCTAGATCTCTTCTTATTTCCCTGGGATTGTAGTTCAATAGGCTAGAGCACCGCCCTGTCAAGGCGGACGTTGCGGGTTCGAGCCCCGTCAGTCCCGACGGATCCAATAAGTACATCAATTTGCCTCTCCATTTTCTCTGAAAGAGGGGACAGAGAGCATAATTGAATCCCGAAGAGGTTTCCTCTCTTTTTTTTTTTTTCAGGATTCTGTCAAAGAAAGAATAAACCCTAAACTAAAATCTAAAATTAAAATAACTAAAGAAAATTAAAATAACTAAAGAAGTTGATAGAATATTCCATCTTTTATCCCGCGCCTCATCTTTCTCATACTTCTTTGTCTTCCAAATAAAATTGGATCATTAAAATTTAGAACCTAATTCCTCTCTTTTTGGGTTTTTAATGGAAACGGATGGGTGGTTAGATGATACTTCGTTTAACTACATACAAAAAAAGAACAGAAAAGAAGTATAAAAAAGGAATTTTTGCTCGGTCCGGGAATCCAAGATTGGATTCGGTATGGATAAAGGATCTTCGTATGTTATACTATTCAATTCTCGACGACGAATTAATTTAATAGCTCAGATATTGTTATTCATGATATGATATTGATCCGATTCAAGATCGTCGATAGGTAATGCATTCATTGAATTGATAGGTGAAAGATTTATCATCTCTATGGGATTAAATCCCGAGTTATTGTGAAATAAAAAAACGATGAGATTATGGAAGTAAATATTCTTGCATTTATTGCTACTGCACTGTTCATTTTAGTTCCTACTGCCTTTCTACTTATAATTTACGTAAAAACAGTCAGTCAAAACGATTAATTACTTTGAATGAAACTTGACTTCTGAATTCTTATCCATATTTGAAGAAATCAAAAGAAAAGTATTCTATTAAATGAAATCAACGGGCTATAATCGGCGGTATTCTATGAGATCTGAGAGTATGGTAAGAAAGAAATTTTTTTCTTATCATACTCTCTATTCTATTAGTGTTATAGTAACGTATAAAATAAAATTGTACTTGACTTTCTAATAAAGTTGGTATACTATATTAGCTTCTATCTTCAATCTATGTAGTTATTAATTCATATATGGAATTGACGTAGGACCCGATTCTATTTCTTTGATACATCTATTTATTCCGATGAATCTGAAAAAATCGTTTTACTGTTATAGAATACATTTCTCCACTAGAATCCAAGGGAATTTTGAAACGAGGATCTTTTTATTTAAATTGAAATAATTTCAATTTAAATAAAAATTCAATTTAAATAAAAAATGCGTTGCAGAACGATCTATAAAAAATTGATACCGTTAACTAAATTAGGAGTGCTTCTAAAGTCCACTTCTTCCCCATACTACGAGTGAAAGGGAAAATGTAAAGACTACCATTAAAGCAGCCCAAGCGAGACTTACTATATCCATGTGAATTATATCCCTTATCTCTATGATAGAATTATTCCATTAGTGCTCACTAATAATAGTAGAATGAATGGTCCAGAGTCAAAAAGGGATTCTGGCCGAACACTATTGATGAACCAGTCAAATAAATCCATTTCAAAAATTCCTATATGATTTCTAATGGGGAAAGACTAAATACAAGTAAAATATACAATGACACTATAAGGGAATGTTACTAATGGAATGGAACATCTATTCTATCTAGTAATAAAAAAAGAGACCCATTCCTTTTTCTTGCCCTTCAAAGTAAAAAAAAAAATTGCTATCTATTACATATTATTTTATTTCCTATTTGATCTAATTCGTACCCTTTCCCGATTGTCTCTCTGAAGGAGTTGGGAGATAGTATATTATACTCTTGACGACGGGTCTAAAAAAAAAATAATTTTTTTGCACTTTTTGTTTTCTATAAACTATAAAAAAAATCCATCCAATATAATCTTTCTTTGAATTTTAGATTCAAGGATTTCCAAGCTTTTACAAAATCCCCAGAACAGAATAAGACAGCAGAACAGAATAAGAGATTTAGATTCATTTGTTGATGAGGCGGCACCCGGATTTGAACTGGGGAAAAAGGATTTGCAGTCCCCCGCCTTACCACTCGGCCATGCCGCCAAAACAATACACAATAGGAAAAAATTTTTCTTTTTCGGTTGGATTACTAAACTTTAGTTTTTTGTACTTGCATCTTGCATCCCTTTTTAAATCCTTTTTCTAAATCTAAATTTATGTATAAAAATTAGAAAATTTTTATCCTTTCTTATTGTATTTAATTAATTTATTTATTGTAATGTATTTGATCTACCCCTTGATTGATTGATTGTATCGTATCTTCCCACAATGCCGAAAAACTTCCACTAACCTTTCTATTGAAAAATCAAATGTCTATTTTCGCTTAAAAAAGCCGAAATTTATGACAAAAGGGAACCACTAACTATTCGTTGACTGAGAATTCGTGACTTATTCTTGGATTTGAATCTAAAATCTGGTTTCCCTAATGACATAAGAAAATACAAATGGATACATACTAAATTGATTCTTTTGAATCAAAAATCCTTCTCAATTTCTGGATTCTATTATAACAAAAATGATAAGTATATGTAAACCCCAGAAGGGAAATTTTTACACAGATACCAAATTGGCTATTTAGAGTATGTTGCCTATAAACAAAAAAACGGGAATTCATTGGAACAAAAAAAGGCCCGGCTGGGTATTGACCGGGCCAGGCCCAAAAGGCACTTTGAACAAAATAAAAGCAAGAAGGTCTTCTTTATTTATCTTTCTATTCTATTTGGATCTTTCGAGCATCTAAATGGAATTGCTAATTCTATAATAACGATAAAGAATGTAAAAGAAATACTTTATTTAATCCTTACTTGATGTGTAATGTAACATAGTAATTATCTTTTTCAATTGGGAGAGATGGCTGAGTGGACGAAAGCGGCGGATTGCTAATCCGTTGTACGAGTTATTCGTACCGAGGGTTCGAATCCCTCTCTTTCCGTTTCCGTTGATGACTTTCTATTTTTTTCTTTCAATTTTTGCAAACCCCTTTTTATTTTTTTTCCTAATTAAATTAAATATGTGGAATAGCTAAAATAAAATCTTAATAAAATTGTAAAATCAAACAAGAAAAACTAAAATTTTATTCTTCACGTCCAGGATTACGTCCTGGATCATTGGATAGGAATCCAAAAATGAAGAGAGAAACAAAGAATATTACTACTGTGTAAACGAAAAGTTTGAGAGTAAGCATTACACAACCTCCAAGATCATTTTTTGAAAAAGAAAAACGAGAAAAGATAATAGATCCTCCACTTTTATATCACATATCCTATTTTGACACCAAGAAATGAATTATAGAAATAGAAAAGAATGTTCAGAAATTCAAATCAAATGAAGTTGAAATTTGTAATAAGAGTCTTTAATTTAATTACCTCACTTTCATACCCACAATTAGATATTCTAAGGGACCCTAAGCTCATAAGGTATTTCCCCGAAAAAGGATTAAAATGGGGAAAGGAAATAGGGCGAGCCGGATTTCTCGCGACTATCCGAGAGTTTGAATTGAAGGTTCATACTGTCAGACTTATTTGATCTTATCAATTGTTATAATTTTTCTCGAATAAATCATGAATTTTCTAGGATAGTATTAAAGCTCTTATCGAAAACTTACAGCAGCTTGCCAAACAAAGGCTAAAAGAAAAAAGAACAGGGGTATAACTGGCATGACATCTACGATTGGATTCAAAAAAGCATAGGCTTCGGGCAATTTGGCGAAGAAAAGACTAGTCGGATAAAGGGCAGAATTAAGACAGATCAAACTAAAAATATTAAGCATAACAGACTTTTTTTTCGTCGAAATAATTGCATTTTGATTGAGTTAAGGAAAAATGAAGAAAGTAAGGTAAACAAAAAAATCCTTCTTTTTTTTTCTGCTCAATCAAAAATCCTCCAATTCTCAAAGGAGAATAGAAGAAATCATACTTTCATACAATATCTTAATTGAATTATATGTAATGATCAATAAATTCAGTTAAATTCTAGATATACACATGCCAAAATCCTAGCATGAATCTATAATAGATTCTATAAAGATAAAGAAAAAAGAGTTTCTCTAGATAGTTGGACTGGAATTGACGAAGACTTAATACCAATATTATTCTTTATTAGTATTAGTGTCCAATAAAAATAGAAATGGGGCGTAGCCAAGCGGTAAGGCAACGGGTTTTGGTCCCGCTATTCGGAGGTTCGAATCCTTCCGTCCCAGAGCGTATCCATTGTATCCTAATATTTGTTTTTTGTTCAAGGAGGTTCTGTTTCGAGGTCTAATATTGCATAGAATATTATATTATTCTTCCTTCTTTTTTGATTTTGAATGATTCTTTGCGGAAGCATATCTGAGTTTTTCACAAACTGAACTAAATCGAGTTCAAATGATATGCAAAAGTAACTGAACCCCTTTGTGACCCAGATAAAGCTAAGATGGGCCGTAGATCATAGTTGTAGAAAGATTACTTAACCTCATCAGGTTAAAAAAAATATGAAATGAAAATACATATAAAAGAGGAAGCGCTTAACCTATAGGTATGTATTCTTATCCTGTTTCAGTGACAATAGTGTTTCCCTTTTTGTGAAAAAGAATTGGCATCCCTAAAATATTTTATTTAACAATGATATGATATATATTTTCGATATTTTTTTTTTATTGTTTGATTTAGCTTATTAGCTTATTTGCTTTACATCATTGACAATTCCATTCGAAAAGAAACAGAGATTTTTCTTTCTTATTTCTTATGATAATGATAATAAAAGGGAGTCTTTACTGTAAAACTTGACTCAAATAATGATGGATAAGTGGGAAACTTTTTCAAGTATCAAGATTTGTAATGATTCCTTATGGGTTGACTCTTTGGGAAGTTGGAAATGGGCCGGTCTATCTTATTGAGTCACTTGAAGAGGCAGAGTAAAATAGAATTTCTTTTTTCGTGTGATTTCCGTTAGTTATGTTATTTCTATATCTATTTAGTTTAGATTTCTAGATATTTCTGTTAGATATTTTTTTGAAATAGATATTTATAAAAAAACGTTCCATTCATACAAAAAAGCTGGGGTCTTGCTAATATTTCTTCAGAAAAATAATCTATGTAGATAAGAAAAAATATAAATTACTTTGTCTCTGTACCGACTGAACCAATGACTATTCATGATTCCATAATTGAATCAATTCCGTACTGGTTCCAAATTAGAGGAATGTTATGGTAAAACTTCGTTTAAAACGATGCGGTAGAAAGCAACGTGCGACTTGAAGGACACGATCCGGTGTGGATTCTTTTTCTTACATCCACCATTTTATATAGGAATGAAGGTGCTCTTGGCTCGACGTCATTTGTTCTATTCTACTAGAGCCCTTCTCTTTTTTGATTGGGTTGTAATGTAACATAGTTCATGATGGAGCTCGAGTAGAAAGTATTGATTAATTTCTCAGGGGCAACGATCTAGGGTTAATGCCAATTCATAAATTGGAACAACTTCGTAAGTATATCTTCGATATCTTCGATATAGAAATCGAAAGGATCCGATTCGAGCAATTTTTCAATTCAAAAAATTTGTTGGAACGGCTAAAACTTTTTCGATACGCAGTGTATCGCGCACGAATCAACCGTCGGTATGATTCTTTGATAGAAAGAAATCGCAAAAGGGGTATGTTGCTACCATTTTGAAAGGATTAAGAAGCACCGAAGTAATGTCTAAACCCAATGATTTAAAACAAAGATAAAGGATCCCAGAACAAGGAAACACCACTTCAATTGTCTCACGGATCCGAATAACGAATCAAAATAGATTTTAAACGAGACAAAAAGAGTGGGTTAAAGACCACTCAAAAAAAAATATATATATTAAATTAAAGATTTTTCTTTAAGATATTTGAGATATTATATTATTGAACTTGAGTTATGAGTACAAATGATTTTTTCTTCTTCAGGAAGGAAGCTAAATAAAAATGAGTGAAATTGAAATTATAGAATTTATTAATTTAGTTTACGGATTCCTTTCCTATTTATTCTAATCAAATTTTATCCATAGATAAAACTTCGAATCATTTTTTCTCGAGCCGTACGAGGAGAAAACTTCCTATACGGTTCTAGGGGGGGGGGTTCTTTTTCATCTACATCTATCCCGATGAGCCGTCTATCGAATCGTTGCAATTGATGTTCGATCTCGAAGAGAAGGAAGAGATCTTCGGAAAGTGGGTTTTTATGATCCGATCAAGAATCAAACTTATTTAAACGTTCCCGCTATTCTCTATTTCCTTGAAAAAGGCGCTCAGCCTACAGGAACTGTTCAGGATATTTTAAAAAAGGCAGAGGTTTTTAAGGAACTTTGCCCTAATCAAACAAAATTAAATTAAGGAAATAAAAACTAAGGGTAGGATAGTGATTTCTATATCATTTTGGATATCTTTTCTATACTATGTTTTTTTATTTCCTTTCTTGGTCTATTCGTATCTATTTCTCATTGCTTTTATAGAATCCTTTTCTATAGAATTTTTTTCTAAGGAAACTGTATTTGATTGATCCTCAAAAAATAGAAAATTATGGCATTACCTGTAATTGGGTGGTTTTCATTTGAACGCTAATACCAAGTAACAAACAAGGAATAGAAGTTCTTTATTCTATATGGATTCAATTTTTTTATTCTCCATCTAATCTTAATCTAAAAACTCAAAATTTAGTATATAAATATAGGTATATGCAGTGCCAATCCAACACAAGTCCTTTTTTTACTATTTTTCAATTTAAGTTTTTGTATTTTTTCATCGTATTCTTTTCTTAACCTTTATGTTGACAACGTTGTATCGAACAAATATAATTCATCGTGATAAGCAGATCTATTTATTTCCGTCCCATAGGTTTTCTTTTTTATTTTTACTTGTTGATTCAAATGATGGGTTCGTTGGATTAGCTTTTATACCCGGATTTTTGATTGAAAAAGTGGATAACATAGAAATAGGGGATGTTCTACCATTTTTACATTTATTTATTTTTTTGGTCGGGCAATTTTTTCTTTTTTCATCTGATTCTGATTTAGTCATTTTTATGTTCCAAATAGAGTAGAAAAATTTAATAGAGTAGAATTTTTTTTTTATATTTTTTATTTCGTAGAGTAATGCTTTAATTTAATAATTTTGTTTTATTCTGATTGTATCTACATACCCTTTTATATTTGGGTTGCTAACTCAATGGTAGAGTACTCGGCTTTTAAGTGCGGCTAGGATCTTTTACACATTTAGATGAAGCGAGGGATTCGTCCATACTATCGGTAAAGTTTGGAAGACCGCGACTGATCCTGAAAGGGAATGAATGGAAAAAATAGCATGTCGTATCAATTAAGAGTTCTGAGAATATTTTATTCTTTCTGGCTCGGTACAAAGCCTTCTTTAAATTATTGAAAGGGAGCAAACCGAAGTCAATTTCAAGTTGGGTCGAATTTATAAATGGATAGGGCCCCACGGCTTCAATTAATTTCATTTTTATTATAGGGAAAGAAAAAGCAACGAGCTTTCATTCTGAATTTGAATGATTACCCGATCTGATTAGACGTTAAAAAAATATTAGTGCCCAATACGGGAAGGCTTTCTCCCAGGAAAAAATATTCTTGATTTTTTAATGAATCCTAAATATTACCACTCTCCATTCTATAATGGAATAATGGAGATGTATGTGTATAAGAAACAGTATATTGATAAATCAATTTCCAAAATCAAAAGAGCGATTGGGTTGAAAAAGTAAAGGATTTCTAATCATCTTGTCATCCTATAAGGAAAACGAACATAAAAACTTATAATTAAATGGAAAAAGAGATGATAGAGAATCTGTTGATAAGTTTATCTGGATCCGAGGTATCTATTTGGTTTGTACTATAATACCTTGTTTTGACTGTATCGCACTATGTATCATTTATAACCCCCAAAATCCTCTACCTTTCATTTAAATAGAATTTCAAATGGATAAATTCCAAAGCTATTTAGGGCTAGATAGATCTCAACAACACTACTTCTTATATCCACTTATCTTTCAGGAGTATATTTATGTACTTGCTCATGATCATGGTTTAAATAGATCCATTTTGTTGGAAAATGCAGGTTATGACAATAAATCCAGCTTACTTATTGTGAAACGTTTAATCATTCGAATGTATGAACAGAATCATTTGATTCTTTCTGTTAATGACTCTAAACAGACTCCTTTTTCGGGGCAGACCAATCATTTTTATTCGCAAATAATGTCAGAGGTTTCTTCAATCATTATGGAAATTCCATTGTCTCTGCGATTAATATCTTCCCTAGAAAGGAAAGGGGTAGTTCAATCCGAAAATTTACGATCAATTCATTCAATATTTTCTTTTTTAGAGGACAACTTTTCACATTTAAATTATGTATTAGATATACTAATACCTTACCCAGCCCATCTGGAAATATTAGTTCAGGCTCTTCGCTATTGGATAAAAGATGCTTCCTCTTTGCATTTATTAAGATTCTTTCTCCATCAGTGTCATAATTGGGATAGTCTTATTACTTCAAATTCAAAGAAAGCCAGTTCTTCTTTTTCAAAATCAAAAATAAATCAGAGATTATTCTTCTTCCTATATACTTTTCATGTATGTGAATATGAATCCGGTTTCCTCTTTCTCCGTAACCAATCTTCTCACTTACGATCAACATCTTCTGGAGCCCTTATTGAACGAATTTATTTCTATGGAAAAAGAGAGGACTTTCCCAGGGCTTTTCAAGCAAATTTGTGGTTGTTCAAAGATCCTTTCATGCATTATGTTAGGTATCAAGGAAAATCAATTCTTGCTTTAAAAGGGACGTTTCTTCTGATGAATAAATGGAAATATTACTTTGTCAATTTTTGGAAATCCTATTTTTACCTGT